CAATTTATTGCTTCCTCTCCACCAATAATGCCCACTCCTTCAACTCGTTCCAAAAAAATGGGATTCCGCGTAATAAGCTTTTGATATTCAACAACTCCTGTTAAAGAATAATCGCAGAAATCCAAACATTTATCTATCCAGCCATGAGGTAGATCAGCAGCTACTCCCCCGATACGGAAATAATTATGCATCATTCGCATACCTGTGGCAGCTTCGAATAGATCATATAGCAATTCCCTCTCTCTGAAAATATAGAAGAAAGGAGTCTGTGCACCGATATCCGCCATAAAAGGCCCAAGCCATAACAAATGAGAAGCTATACGACTCAACTCCAACATAATGACTCTGATATAGCTGGCTCTTTTAGGTACTTGAATATTTCCCAATTGTTCTGGTGCATTTACCGTTATTGCCTCTGTGAACATAGTAGCTAAATAATCCCAACGTGTTACGTAAGGTAGATACTGTATAATTGTTCGGTTTTCCGCAATTTTTTCCATCCCTCTGTGTAAATAACCCAATACGGGTTCACAATCAATAACATCTTCACCATCTAGAGTAACGATGAGTCGAAGAACACCATGCATTGATGGGTGGTGAGGACCCATATTGACTATCATGAAGTCTTTTCTTATATCCGGTACAGTCATATGTTTTCTTCCCCGATTCATTATTTCATGAATTGCTGAAAACGAAACGAGGTTCATCAAAATTCAAGATCTAATAAAGCAAATAATTCAAACGAATTTTCAAATTAACGAGTTTTTGGTTCCCGAATATCCAACTGAACAATTAATTCTTTATAACGTACTCTATTTTTCTTTGACAAATAAGCCAGTATACGTTGACGTTTTCCCAGAATTTTCCGCAGACCTCTCTGAGATAAATAGTCTTTTCTGTGCAATTCCAAATGTGAAGTAAGTCTCCGTATCTTATTGGTGAAACTGAATACTTGAAATTCAACAGACCCTTTGTTTTTTTCTTTTTCTTCTTGCGGAATAACTGAGATGAATGAATTTTTTACCATAAAAAGAATTCTTCTCTCTCTCTCTTTTTTTCTTTCTTTTCCACAGATATGGATTTTACCGATCAGGAATAATAATAATGCCAGTCATTTAGATCTGGTACACACAATAAAATAATCTGGATTTATTCATAGACTACTTTCTATCGAATCCAATTGAAAATTGGATTCGATAGAAGGAGATGGTACATTTCTACACCCACAAAAGGGAATGATTGGGACTTAAGAAAATTCTGCCAATTCATTCCTAGATCCAATTAATATGATACATCATTGAATCAGTATCATGGATCAGAATCTAATGTAATACAACGTGTGTGTACATTTGTATACCTTTCTATACCGGATATGACACGTGATATAGATATATAGGAAATCCACCATCAACTAATTCTGACTCGTGGATACATATGTATCCTTGACATACTGAAACGACTGCCATTATTGGTATCAAACCAGTAGCGATTCATACAAGCTAAATCTTCTAATCGATAATTGGGCCAAAGAAACAATTTGAATTGGATAAATTTATTTATATCTGTATCAAAATGCTTGTCCTCATCCAAAAATTGCACACAGTTCCTTACGTTGTTGCCATTGAAAAATACTGAATTTCTATTCACAACATTCTCATTCTCGGAATTCAAACAAATTAGAATTCTCAATTCTCTACGACGTCTAGGAGATGGAATATTTTCAGGAACAAGCAAAGCATAATTATTTTCATCTCCATTCACAAGTACCTTTCCATGTTGTGCAATGGATCTATCGAAATAATCTTCATCAACATATTTTTTTTCTCGGCATATTCGATTAGTTTGGTACTTATTCTTATGGACCAATGAAATACTTATGGTTTGATACATAATCCATTGTCCATCCCATTTTATAGACAGACGAACCGGTTCGATAATCAATATTCCCCTTTTTATCAATTCTGTAAGAGTTAGATCCTTCTGAATCAGCATTACATCCAGGCGCATTTCTCCTCTTTGAATAGAGGATATAGCAATTTCCCTTGGATTTATCAGCCTAAGCAGGAGACAATATACCTTGATATTATTGATCATTCTTTGATTCAAAGGATCATCCCATCTCAATTGAAAAAGCAAATACCTTTTCAGGAAGAAATCTAGTTCCGCTTCCTTATTGCTCTTGGATTGTCTTTTCTTTCTACGTTTTTTAATGTCTGATTCCGCGGAATCTTTTTCAAGATCTTTTTGTCGGTTTCGTGGATCTGATCCAAGATTCCCTTGACCCAGCTGTTCTTTTTCTTCTTGATTTCGATTCTCTAATTCAAGATATTCTTTTTGATTAGATGATAGACGAAGATCCTTTTTTTGATTTCTGTTGATGTTTTTATTTTCACTAATGTTTTCATTTCCATTCAAATTGAAAATAAGTAATTTGATTGGTATGATCCACGGTTTAATCTTATATGCATCATAAAGTAGCACAAATTCTGAGAAGAACCAGGGTTCTAGATTCGATATGGGACGATGTAGCATTTCTTCATTCATTCCCATCCAATCAAAAAAAAAGGTTTTTTTTTGATTGGATGGGTTGATTTCTTGATGAATCGTGAGATAAAAAAGATCTTTCTTATCAATTATTTGATAATCATTAGTCCCAGTCTTAGTATTTTTATTAATGTTGGTTCCAGTATCTATATCGGTCCAAGTCTCAATATCGATATTCTTTCTAAGAAAAAAATTGAGAATTCTCCACTCCAAATATTTTCTATCCGGACTTTTCCCCGTATCAATAATAGACCCTTCCCCTAGATAATCATTAATAGCTATACCCTCGGGTACATAAAATGATTCGGGTTTAGGCATGTTGTAATTATATGGAATCTCTCGGTCTCCATTTACTTGGAATGGCGATCCATAAATATATGAGTCCTTCCTGTCTTCATAATGAATATATTTATGTGATAAAAGATCATATCTGTAGTGTTTTTTAAATTTTTCTTTTTGACTCGGTAATGAGTTCACTACATAATTATTTTGTTTCTCGTAATGAATTAATTGGTCTTTTTCTTTTTCATATGAATCTTTTTTTGAGTCTTTATTTTGAATCATACGACGTTGATTGACTCTATTTCGCCATTTTTGCGGTACTAATTTAGACCATCTAGTCTGAGAGAAATTGTATTGATAATGACCCCTTAACCAATTTTTCCATTCATTCATTCCAGAATTCGGAGGTTTCTTAGACCTTGATTTGGTATCCAATATTCCTCGTGTCCCAAAATGGTCCTTTATTCTATCCTTAAGAAAAAGATATGCTCCGCGATATTGAAGTACAGATCTCAAGTAATACTTATTAATAATTTGGATTTGTGATAAATTGTAAAATACATATGCTTGGGACAAGGAAGATAAGTCACAATAAATCTGTGATTTCTTATTACTAATATTAGAAAGAGACTTTTTTATAGTCGAAATAAAGTGAATTGCATTTTGATTTGTTTCATCAATTCCTTCTTTATTTCTTTCATCATTGTAAATGTCTTTGTCGATAATTTTTTTTGTTGATTCAAATTCAAGGAAAAGTTGTGCATTTATTCTGGGAATATTAATGTTACATAGAAAGATATCCATATAGATTCTTTCAATGAAAGATTTCATAAAATAGTGCCATTTACGTATTAATCGGGCACCTCCTCTTTTTGATATCTGCCAAATATGTTTCGGTGATTCCGATCTTTTATCATCACAACCTGTTTCGTTAGGACTAATCTTTCTATTTGGAGTTAGAAATATTTTTCTCTTGTCTTTTGTAATCCTTTCTATTTTATTTCGGATTGTGGTTGTCCTATCAGCCAGATCCTTCATTTTTTTTTCTGTCAGTGAATAATTTGTCCAATCCACAGATCTAATTCGAATGATCGATTCATGGTTAATCTTATTACTAATTATAGAATCTTTTCTATTTTCATTCGGTTCATATACTTTCCTCAATCCAAATAAGAAAATTGGATTTACTTTCTCTTTTATTATTCTTTTTATAAATAGAACTGTTTTGAGAATCCATCTTGTTTTTTCTTTTAAGACCCTTAGAAACCATTTTTTTCTTTCTCCTAAAGCTCTTAGAACTAGAAAACATTTCTTTTTCACTTTTCTAATTTTTTTTTCGAGTTCTTCCCAAATGGGGTCAAAAAAGGAAGGTCGTTTTCGGGGAGAACCAAAAGGTAGTTCAGTTTCCATCCCCCAGACTGTTAAAAAACCAAAATTTTCTTTTTTTCCTTTCTTTTTCATTCGATCTCTATGATCGAATCGTAGCTTAGATCTGTGCCAAGGTTTCAGACAGAAAGGAAATAGGATCTTTATTTGAATACCGTCTGTTAGCCAGTCTTTCGGAAATTCTGTTTCTGATAATTGAACACCATTATAGGTGCATTTAACATGCATTTCTCTATTCCACTCCTTCCAATCCTCGTACCACTCGGGGAATTGAAATAATAACATACGGCCGAGATTTTTAGCTATTATCAATGAAGGCAATACGATGTATTTTCTAAGAATCGATTGTGTTACTAACATAGAACCTCTTATTGCTTGAGCAAATAGAATAGTATCCCAATTTTCTGCTATTGTTATCCGTTCATTCTCTTCCTTTTTCTCCTCCTTTGTTTTTTCCTTTTCTTTTGCCTCTTTTTCCTCAGAATCCGAAGTTTTTAATTCCGGACCTTTCCCCACCCAATTCCTAAAAATTAGGTTCATCATTCCGGAGATATCAAAAGAAAAAAAAAACGTTTTGTCTATTCTGTCCAAAAAAAGTGGGGAATGCACGTTTGCTTGAAACATTTCCCAAGTAACTGTTTTACGTCTTTGAGCGCGCATGGATCCTTTGATTAGATCCCTACGAAAATCCGATTGTTGCGAGTAACGTATCAACGCCACCTCTTCTGCTTGATCACTATTAGTACTGGTACTAGTATAAGTATTGGTATTCTGATCATTATTGGTAT